TGGGAGGTAATTCTAATTGGTCAATAAAAATAGATTTCAATGCTATTTCTTTTTGATTTTTCCTTAGTTTATCCTTAACCAATATATCATGAAAAGTAAAAAGGGGCAAAGTAACTTTGTGTTTATTTTTTTCTAAATTAAAGTTATCTTCTTCTGCGTGTAAAAAGGGAATAAATAAATCAATCAAATTTTGGGAGGCTTCATAAAGGGCTTCCTTAGGAGTTAAACTTCCATTTGTCCATATCTCGAGAAAAAGTATCTCTTGTTTTTGATTCCCATTGACATAAGAATGAATACTATAATTTACATTTCGAACAGGCATGAATCTAGCATCTATATCATAACTTCCGTCTTGAAAGTTTTTTAGTGTTTTTATACGATACCCCCGATTCCTCTCAATTTTTAATTCAATACACAAATGAACAGGTTCTGTTACGTTGGCTATATGTTGTCTATTATCAACGATTTCCACCGAGGGTGGTAAAATGATGTCTTGAGCGGTTATATATCCAGGACCTTTGAAAGAAATCGATGCGTCTTGTGTTCCATACATATTACTTTTCAATACAATTTCTTTCAAATTCATTAAAATTTCATGTACTGATTCTTCAATACCTATTATGGTAGAATATTCATGTGGTATTTTCTCTGATTTTACACATGTGATACATGTTCCCTCTATTTCTCCGAGTAAAATTCTTCGGATTGCAATGCCTATTGTATCGGCTTGACCTTTCATAAGTGGGGACAGAATAAAGCGTCCATAATAAAGACGCTTACTGTCTATTCTTGATTCAACACATTTCCATTGTAGTGTCCGAGTAGAGACTCTTAATTTCTCTTTAACCATAGTAATCTATTATTTTGATCAAACTCTTGACTTGTTTATTTCTCTTGAAATATTTTTAATGTTTATTTTTAGTTTTATACACGTCTTTTTTTAGGAGATCTACATCCATTATGTGGCATAGGAGTTACATCTCGTATAAAATTTAATAGTATACCACTTCTACGAATAGCTCTTAATGCTGCATCTCTTCCAAGACCAGGCCCTTTGATCATGATTTCTGCTCGTTGCATGCCTTGATCCGATACTGTTCGAATAGCATTTCCTGCTGCAGTTTGAGCGGCAAAAGGTGTTCCCCTTCGTGTACCCTTGAATCCACAAGTACCAGCGGAGGACCAAGAAATCACCCGACCTCGTATATCTGTAATAGTCACAATAGTATTGTTGAAACTAGCTTGAACATGAATAATTCCTTTTGGTATTTTACGCGTATGATTACGCGAACCAATACGTACATTTTTACGCGAACCTGTTTTAGGTAGATATTTTGCCATATTTCATTATTTCAATATTTCATTTTTTCAAAAAAAGAAGTCTAAAAGGTATGGAGATATCCATTTCATGTCAAAAACGGATCCTTTTCAAATTCTTTTAGAATTGAATATTCGATTCTATATATATATATATTCATTCTATTTATTTGATTTCGATAAATATCAAATACAATTTTTTAATTCAAATTTAAAAGTTGAAATCTCAATAATATTAAAAAATGGATTTTTCATTTTGATAGAATAAATAGAATAATAGATTGAATTTTATAAATTTCTCTATTTTTTTATCTATTCTATTTTTTTGAGAAAGCTTCCGTTTGTTCAAATATTATCCTTGTCTTTGTTTATGTTTTGGATTGAAACAAATTACTATAATTCGTCCCCGTCTTCGAATCAATCGACATTTTTCACAAATTTTACGAACCGAGGCGTTTATTTTCATATTTGACATTCCTTAATTAGTTAATCCCAAATTTTGGAAGAAAATAAGGGTTCCTTACATTTTTAACTTCTATTAGTGGCGTTTTTCATCAAATAAAGTTGAGATTCAAAAACATTCTAATTTAATTGAATGACTTCTTTTTTTTCTTTCCTTAACGTATGCCCAGAATAAAGTATTGGAAACCTAGGCTAGAATAGAAAGAAAAATTCAATTTGCATTTCTTTTATATAAACCTTAAAACCCGGTCAAATGATTTATGGATAAGTTATTCATTTAGTAATTCAATTTTCGTGAATTCCCCCTTTTTTACAATTTAAGTGAAATCCCTTCTTACATTCACAAAGCTATAGATCTATACAAATATATATATATAGCTATGAGAGATGAAGTTCTATTAGAAACTTGCATTTTTTTCTCTCTTTTTTTTACATAAATGAAATGGATAAAAGTTTCTCATATAATTCGCATATTAGAAAGATTACCATATATAACATAAAACTTCGCCACCAATTTTTTCTAATCGAGCCTCTCGATCTGTCATTATACCTCTAGAAGTTGAAAGAATGACAATCCCCATGCCCCCTAAAATTCGAGGGATTTTTTGATAATTGTAATATATTCGTAGACCGGGTGTACTTATTCGTTTTAAATTTAAAAAACTTTTATATGATTCTTTTCTATTTCTTCTATACCGTAGAGTTAAAACTAAAAAATATT